TTCGATTATAAAAGATGGAATCGACCAAATCGATATATAAAAAATGATAAACTTGAAAATACTCTAAGAAATGAAATGTCACAATATTTTTTTTATACATGCCAAAGTGATGGAAAAGAACGAATATCTTTTACATATCCCCCCAACCTTTCAACTTTTTTTGAAATGATCCAAAAAAAGATCCCTTCATTTACAAAAGAAAAAGCACCTTCGGATCAAGTTTCTACTTGTTGGAGTTTGATCAATGAAGAAAAAAAGGACAACCTAAAAAACGCATTTTTAAATCGAATTGAAGCTTTAGATAAGGAATGGTCTATTGAAAATATACTGGAAAAAACGACTCGATTTTGTCATAACGAAACTAAAAAAGAATATTTACCTAAAATTTATGATCCATTTTTGCATGGGATCTCTCGCGGAAGAATCAAAAAATTATCTCCATTCCAAATCAAAACCAAAACCTATAAAAAAAAGAATATAAGAGAATCTTGGATAAACAAGATTCATGGTATACTTCTGAAGATTAATTCTCACAAATTTGAGCAAACAATAGAAAAATTTAATAGAAAATCTTTATCAATAGAGAAAAAACTTGCTTTTTTTTCAGAACCCCAAGAAGAAAAAATCCATTCAGAAGAAGAAATAAAAATTTTTAAATTTTTATTTGATGTCGTTATAATTGATAATAATGATCAAACTCTTATAAAAAATTTTTTTGATTTCATAGAAATCAAAAAAAAAGTTCCTCAATGGTCATACAAATTAACAAGTGACTTGGAAGAATTGGAAGGAGAAACTGAAGAAAATGTACCAACGGAGCCAGGACTTCGTTCAAGAAAAGCAAAACGTGTAGTGGTTTTTACTGATAAAGAGCCGCATAACGAGATTTATACTAATCTCAAAGATAATCAAAATTCTGATCAAAACGATGAAATGGCTTTGATCCGTTATTCACAACAATCTGATTTTCGTCGAGAGCTAATTAAAGGATCCATGCGTTCCCAAAGGCGTAAAACTGTTATTTGGGAATTTTTTCAAGCAAAAGTACATTCGCCCCTTTTTTTTGATAGAATTTCTAAACTTTTTTTTTTTTCGTTTGATATATGGGGGCTAAAAAAAAAAATGCTTAGAAATTTCATGTGGAAAAAAAAAATTTTTTTTAATAAAAAAGAAGAAGAACAATCAAAAATCGAAGAAAAAAGACGCATAGAAATTGCAGAAACTTGGGATAGCTTCCTATTTGCTCAAATAATAAGAGGTTCTCTCTTAGTAACTCAATCTATTCTTAGAAAATATATTATATTACCTTTATTGATAATAATTAAAAATAGCATCCGTATCTTATTATTTCAAATTCCCGAGTGGTCTGAGGATTTAAAGGATTGGAAACGTGAAATGCATGTTAAATGTACTTATAATGGGGTTCAACTATCCGAAACAGAATTTCCTAGAAACTGGTTAACGGATGGTATTCAGATAAAAATTCTATTTCCGTTTTATCTTAAACCTTGGCATAAATCTAAATTTCAATCATCTCAGAAGGCTCGACTAAAAAAAACAAAAGGAGAAAAAAACGATTTTTGTTTTTTAACGGTTTGGGGGCTGGAAACTGACCTACCGTTCGGTTCTGCCAAAAAAAAGCCTTCTTTTTTTGAACCCATTTTTAAAGAATTAAAAAAAAGAATCAAAAAATCCAAAACTAAGTCTTTTCTGGTTTTAAGGATTTTCAAAGAAAGAGCAACAATTTTCCTAAAAGTCACAAAAGAAATTAAAAACTGGATTATCAAAAGCTTACTTTTTCTAAAAGGAAAAATAACAAATCTTTCAAAACGAAATCGAATTCCATTAGTTGGCCTAAGAGAAATATATGAATTAAATGAAACTAAAAAAGATTCAATAATGAATAATCAGATGCTTCATGAACTATCTGTTCAAAAAAAATCCATGGAGTGGACAAATTCTTCACTCAGCGAAAACAAAATAAAAAATGTGATTGATAGAATAAAAAAAATCAGAAATCAAACAGAAGAAATTTCAAAAGAAAAAGAAACCCTAACTAATAGTTATAACAAACCGTGTTATGATTCTAAAATAATTGAGTCATCAAAAAAAAGTTGGAAGACATTCAAAAGAAAAAATACCCGATTAATTCGTAAATCCTTTTTTTTTATAAAATTTTGCATTGAACAACTATCTATAACTATTTTTCTAGGTATCATTAATATTCCAAGAATTACTACACAGCTTTTTTTGAAATCAACAAAAACAATTTTTGATAGATATATTTACAAGAATGACGAAAATGGAGCAAAAAAAAAAAATAAAAAAAATACCATTTTTTTTATTTCGGCTATAAAAAATTTAATATCAAAAAAAAAAATTTTTAGTTATGACCTATACTCTTTATCACAAGCATATGTATTTTATAAATTATCACAAAAAAAAGTTAGTAACTTTTCTAAATTAAAGGCTGTTTTTGAAGATAACATATACATAACATCCTTTTTTGTTAAGAATCAAATAAAGGATTTTTTTCAAGAACAAGGAATCTTTCATTATGAATTGAAAGATAAAACCCTTTTAAATTCTGAAGTAAATCCATGGAAAAACTGGTTACGAAGTCATTCTCAATATAATTTACCTCAGATTGCATGGGTTAGATTAGTAACCAAAAAATGGAAAAAGAAAATAAACCAAGACTCTCCCGTTCTAAATTCAAGTTTAACCAAAGTGGATTCATATGAAAAAAACAAATTTGATAATTACAATTACAAAAAACAAATTTTTTTTGAGGCCAACTCGTTTGTAAATCCAAAACATAATTTAAAAAAAGATTCTATATATAATCTTTTTTGCTACAAATCTATTCATTCTACAGAAAAAATTTTTGATATGTCTATAGGCATTGCTCTAGATAATTCTTTAATCTCTTGTTTTCTAGAAAAATATAATATTCGGGGTATAGGGGAAATTCGGCATAGAAAATATTTGGATTGGAGAATTCTAAACTTTTGGTTTAGAAAAAAAGTCAATATTGAGCCTGATACCAAGAGTACAAAAAAATATATTAAGACTCAAGTTCAGAATTCTCAAAGAATTTCTAAAATAACTAAGACGGGTCTTGCCAATAAAAACAGTTTCTTTTTTGATTGGATGGGAATGAATGAAGAAATACTAAATCATCGTATAACAAATTTTGACTTTTTTTTCTTTCCGGAATTTTTCTTAGTTTCTAGTACATATAAAATCAAACCGTGGGTCATACCAATTAAATTACTTCTTTTCAATTTTAATGAAAAAAATACGGTGAATAAACGGATCACTCTAAAGAAAAAAGGTGTTATACCATCAAACGAAAAAAAAAACCTTCGATTTTATAAAGAAGAAAACGAATCGGCAGGTCAAGAAGAGTTTGAATCAGATAAAGAAACAAAAAGAAATCCGGAATCAGCTCTATCAAACCAAGAAAAAAATATTGAAGAAATTTATGCAGAATCGAAGATAAAAAAACGTAAAAATAAAAAACAACCAAAAAGCAATACCGAAGCGGAACTTGATTTATTTCTCAAAAGGTATTCGCGTTTTCAATTGCGATGGAATTGTTTTTTTAATGAAAAAATTCTCAATAATGTAAAAGTATACTGTCTCTTGGTTAGACTAAAAAATCCAAACGAGATAACGATATCTTCTATTGAAAGAGGAGAGATGAGCCTAGATATTCTAATGATTGAGAAGAATTTCACTTTTGCAAAATTAATGAAAAAAGGAATATTGATTATTGAACCTGTCCGTTTGTCTGTAAAAAACGATGGACAACTTATTATATATAGAACCATAGGGATTCCGTTGGTTCATAAAAATAAACACAAAATAAGTAAAAGATACGAAAAAAAAAGCTATATTGATAAAAAAAATAATTATGATTTCTTTGTCCCTGAAAATATTTTATCCCCTAAACGACGTAGAGAATTTCGAATTCTAATTTGTTTCAACTTAACAAAAAAAAATGCGAGGGATAGAAATTCAAGATTTGATACGAATATTCAAAACTTGACCGCAGTTTTGCATAAAAAGAAAGATCTTGATAAGGATAAAAATAACCTAATTAAATTAAAATCCTTTCTTTGGCCCAATTTTAGATTAGAAGATTTAGCTTGTATGAATCGCTATTGGTTTAATACTACTAACGGAAATCATTTCAGTATGATAAGAATACATATGTATACGCGATTTCAAATTAATTAATGATCGATTCTTTTTACTATATTTTTACTATATATAATATATAAGTTACGGTATATGAAAACAATTGTATGCACAAATATGAGGGATTTTTTTAAATTCAATCTTTATACATGAGATTCATTTAATTTAATCAATGACATAGATACCAATCAGAGCAGATTCATAAATAAATTAACAGAATCCTCCTTTTAGATCGAAATTTTGATTTTTTTATAAAATTAAGAAGTTGATAATGAAATTCGGCTCCTTGTACAAAAAAACTACCATTATTATTACTGATCAGTAAAATTCATATCTTTCAATTCATATTAAAAGGGGAAGGATTTCTTTTTATGATAAAAAATACATTCATTTCATTTCAAGAAAAAAAAGAAGAAAGCAAGGGCTCTGTTGAATTTCAAGTATTCAGTTTCACTAATAAGATCCGAAGACTTACTTCACATTTAGAATTGCACAGAAAAGATTATTTATCTCAGAGGGGTCTACGAAAAATTCTGGGAAAACGTCAACGACTGTTGGCTTATTTGTCAAAAAAAAATAGAGTACGTTATAAAGAATTAATAAATCAGTTGAATATTCGGGAATTAAAAACTCGTTAAATTCCAAAATTGTGAATTAGTTCATTTTTTCGATCTTGAATTTTTTAATAAACTTCTTTTTCAGCAATCTAATTCATGCCAGAACGAATCAAGGAAAAACTTATGAAGAGACCAGTTACAGGAAAAGATCTTATGATAGTCAATATGGGACCTCACCACCCATCCATGCATGGTGTTCTTCGCTTAATTGTTACTCTAGATGGTGAGGATGTTGTTGACTGTGAACCCATATTGGGTTATTTACACAGAGGAATGGAAAAAATTGCAGAAAACCGGGCAATTATACAATATTTACCTTATGTAACGCGGTGGGATTATTTAGCTACTATGTTTACAGAAGCAATAACAGTAAATGGACCAGAACAATTGGGAAATATTCAAGTTCCTAAAAGGGCCAGCTATATCAGAGTAATTATGCTGGAATTAAGTCGTATAGCTTCGCATCTGTTATGGCTTGGCCCTTTTATGGCAGATATTGGGGCACAGACTCCCTTTTTCTATATTTTCAGAGAACGAGAATTTGTATATGATCTATTCGAAGCTGCCACCGGTATGAGAATGATGCATAATTTTTTTCGTATTGGAGGAATAGCGGCTGATTTACCTTATGGTTGGATAGATAAATGCTTAGATTTTTGTGATTATTTTTTAACAGAGGTTGTTGAATATCAAAAACTGATTACACGAAATCCTATTTTTTTAGAACGCGTTGAAGGCGTTGGGATTATTGGTGGGGAAGAAGCAATAAATTGGGGTTTATCCGGACCAATGCTACGCGCATCCGGAATACCATGGGATCTTCGTAAAGTTGATCGTTATGAGTCTTACGATGAATTTGAATGGGAAATTCAGTGGCAAAAACAAGGAGATTCATTAGCTCGTTATTTAGTACGACTTAATGAAATGACAGAATCCGTCAAAATTATTCAACAGGCTCTGGAAGGACTTCCGGGGGGTCCCTATGAGAATTTAGAAAGCAGAGGCTTTGATAAAAAAAGGAATCCAGAGTGGAATGATTTTGAATATCGATTCATTAGTAAAAAACCTTCCCCTACTTTTGAATTATCGAAACAAGAACTTTATGTAAGAGTTGAAGCTCCAAAAGGGGAATTGGGAATTTTTCTCATAGGAGATCAAAGTGGTTTTCCTTGGAGATGGAAAATCCGACCGCCGGGTTTTATTAATTTGCAAATTCTTCCTGAACTAGTTAAAAGAATGAAATTGGCTGATATTATGACGATACTCGGTAGCATAGATATAATTATGGGAGAAGTTGATCGTTAAAATGATAATTTATGCAACAGAAGTACAAACTATAAATTCTTTTGTTAGATTGGAATCTTTCAAAGAGGTCTATGGACTCATATGGATATTTGTCCCTATATTTTCTCTTGTATTGGGAATCATAACAGGTGTACTAGTAATTGTGTGGTTAGAACGAGAAATATCTGCAGGGATACAACAACGTATTGGACCTGAATACGCCGGCCCATTGGGAATTCTTCAAGCTCTAGCCGACGGGACAAAACTACTTTTCAAAGAAGATCTTCGCCCATCTAGAGGAAATACTCCTTTATTTAGTATTGGACCATCTATAGCAGTTATCTCTATTTTACTAAGTTATTCAGTAATTCCCTTTAGCAATCACCTTGTTTTAGCGGATCTCAATATCGGTCTTTTTTTATGGATTGCCATCTCAAGTATTGCTCCGATTGGACTTCTTATGTCAGGATATGGATCAAATAATAAATATTCTTTTTTAGGTGGTCTGCGAGCTGCTGCCCAAGCGATTAGTTATGAAATACCATTAACTCTATGTGTTTTATCAATATCTCTACGTGCGATTCGTTGAAACATAAATGTTTATTTTGACTATTCCGTTTCTTTTAGACGACTACGTTAAAAAACGGAATATATATATTTATCTTTCGAATTAATCTTAATAAAAGGAATTTGATAGTTATATATGAGTGAAAAAAAACGGCTCAGAAATTAGCAGTAAAAAGAAAAATTAAGTCTCATTTCCTATGTACAAAGGTTAAACGGAAATAAACATAAGCGTAAGAATCGCTTTACCCCAAGGTTGGTTGATTAGTCATCCTGGCTTGAAGCGGGTTAAAAAAACTATTAACCGTATGGCGTTTTCACTATCAGTTATATAGATTACCATACATGTATTACCAAGTGAGCGGCAATTAGGTAAAAACGCGTGGATGGTTAGAAACACCAAAATACACAAAGAATTTGTAATAGAGATTAACCAAATTGAAAAGGATATTTATGCATAACATAAGATAACAAAAAAAGAAGGTTAATTGGGGCTTGAAATTAGTAGAAATGATCAGGCAGTACTCCCCAAGATTCCGATTCAGAGTATGCTCCCATCCACCGATAAATGTAATGACTATCAGAAACGAAATAATCCTTTATTTTTTACTTTTTTTTCTAAAAAAGAAAGAAGAATAGGAACGAAACAAGGATATTTATTTTCATATATTTCTAAAATAAAATAGAATTTCTATCATGAATAATAAACTAATAGGATATCTAATTCTTTTTCGTAATTGAAAATCGCGACGGGCTTAAATACCTAGTTTTATTTTTACAAGGAGTGTTTTATTAAAGGATTAAGTTATTACTCAACAAATAGAAATGAAAATTTGTAAAGGATGAGATGAATTCCGAAGCGCTTTTTTATTCTTAGTATTTGAGCAGACAGAATTCCATTGGTATAATTCGGGACCCCAGATATATTTCTATTTAATCTATTTTCGAACACCTCATATCCATCTAAATAATATGAATCTGGTCCTTAGATTTATTTATGGCCCCCGAGGAGCCGTATGAGGCGAAGACCTCATGTACGGTTTTGTAATAGCGGTGAGAATAGTAATGTTATCACCGACTAGGATTATCTAACAGTTTAAGTACAGTTGATATAGTTGAGGCACAATCAAAATATGGTTTTTGGGGATGGAATTTGTGGCGTCAACCTATAGGTTTTATCATTTTTCTAATTTCTTCATTAGCAGAATGCGAGAGGTTACCGTTTGATTTACCAGAAGCGGAAGAAGAATTAATAGCAGGTTATCAAACTGAATATTCCGGTATCAAATTTGGTTTATTTTACGTTGCTTCTTATCTAAATCTATTAATTTCCTCATTATTTGTAACAGTTCTATACTTAGGCGGTTGGAATATTTCTATTCCGTATATATCTATTCTGGAGCTATTTGAAAGGGATCAAATTTTTGGAACAACAATTGGTATCTTTATTACATTAGCTAAAACTTATTTGTTCTTGTTCATTTCTATCGCAACCAGATGGACTTTACCTAGGCTAAGAATGGATCAACTATTAAATCTTGGATGGAAATTTCTTTTACCGATTTCCCTTGGTAATCTATTATTAACAACTTCTTTCCAACTCTTTTCACTCTAAATTGAAAATAAAGCCAACATATTCATTACTTGTTTTAAACAAGAGAAAGAAACAAAGATCAAATTATTCATAGATAATTACAATATGCTTCCTATGATAACCGGGTTCATTAATTATGGTCAACAAACCCTACGAGCTGCAAGGTATATTGGTCAGGGTTTCATGATTACCTTATCCCACACAAATCGTTTACCTGTAACTATTCAATATCCCTATGAAAAATTAATAACATCAGAACGTTTCCGTGGTCGAATCCACTTCGAATTTGATAAATGCATTGCTTGTGAAGTATGTGTTCGAGTATGTCCTATAGATCTGCCTGTTGTTGATTGGAAATTGGAAACAAATATTCGAAAAAAACGATTGCTTAATTACAGTATTGATTTTGGAATTTGTATATTTTGTGGTAATTGTGTTGAGTATTGTCCAACAAATTGTTTGTCAATGACTGAAGAATATGAATTTTCAACTTATGATCGTCACGAGTTGAATTATAATCAAATAGCTTTGGGTCGTTTACCAATGTCAGTAATTGACGATTACACTATTCGAACAATTTTAAATTCACCTCAAACCAAAAACGAGTAAACCCATTAATAAAAAAAAATGAAAAAATGTTGAATTATATAAAGAATTAAATTAAAAACTTGTATTGTATTTATAGAATAATATTAAGTATTAAGGCTCATCCTTTTAATATATTCGTAATTACTTTCTTGAAATAGATAGGTTAAAAATACTAGAATAAAAAAAGCGAAACTGTCTAATAATTGTATCTACATCAATTCATATACATTAGATTCTAATTTCACTCTATTAGAAACATATTAAAAACAAACTCCCCGGTTAAATTAATAAGGTCATGAAAAGGATTTCGATTTTTTCTTTTTTTATGGATTTGCCTGGACCAATACATGATTTTCTTTTAGTTTTTCTGGGATCCGGTCTTCTAGTAGGAGGTCTGGGAGTGGTATTACTTCCTAACCCAATATTTTCAGCCTTTTCCTTAGGATTTGTTCTTGTTTGTATATCTTTATTGTATATTCTAGCAAATTCCCATTTTGTAGCTGCTGCACAACTCCTTATTTACGTGGGGGCCATAAATGTTTTAATCATATTTGCTGTGATGTTCATGAATGATTCAGAATATTCCACAGATTTCAATCTGTGGACTGTTGGGAATGGGATTACTTCATTGGTTTGTACAACTATTCTTTTTTCATTAATTTCGACTATTCTCGATACGTCATGGTATGGGGTTATTTGGACTACAAGATTAAACCAGATTTTAGAGCAAGATTTAATAAGTAATAGTCAACAAATAGGAATTCATTTATCAACAGATTTTTTTCTTCCATTTGAACTCATTTCAATAATTCTTTTAGTTGCTTTGATAGGTGCAATTTCTGTGGCTCGTCAATAAAAAAGGTTCTAATTAGTAAAGACCAAAGAAAACTTTGTGTTTGTGTATGTTATGATATTTTTTTACGTTCATTCAATTTAATTGAATACTCTTTCATATTTTAAATATCAATTTGTATATTTTATATATCTTTGAAATTTTTTCCCTAATATAGTTTTTATTCGTACTTTCTTGTTATATTCTAGGTGATTGAATCCGGTCAAATGAATCAAAATTGATAAGGAGTTGCTCAATGATACTCGAACATGTACTTGTTTTGAGTGCCTATTTATTTTTGATTGGTCTTTATGGATTGATCACGAGTCGAAATATGGTTAGGGCTCTTATGTGCCTTGAACTTATACTCAATGCAGTTAATATGAATTTCGTAACATTTTCTGATTTTTTTGATAATTCCCAACTAAAAGGGGATATTTTCTGCATTTTTGTTATAGCAATTGCAGCCGCTGAAGCAGCTATTGGATTAGCTATAGTCTCGTCAATTTATCGTAACAGAAAATCAACTCGCATCAACCAATCGACCTTATTAAATAAGTAGCATAAATAAATAAATTATAGGTTGAAATTTGCATATATGATAGGTTATGACTTACTAGATTTTATTTGTGAAAATCTAAGAAATCAAAGTATTTTAGCCCCATTTTTTATCAATTGAGCCAGAATTCATTAAAAAAATTCTATTAAAGTAAATCATTGCTTCATCTAGTATTTTAATATATCATTTAGTTAGAAGTTTACTAGATTGAAAATTTATGACATTAAAAAAACTATAGATCCTATGTCACATTCAGTAAAAATTTATGATACCTGTATAGGATGTACTCAATGTGTCCGAGCATGCCCTACAGACGTATTAGAAATGATACCGTGGGATGGATGTAAAGCTAAGCAAATAGCTTCTGCTCCAAGAACCGAGGATTGTGTTGGTTGTAAGAGATGTGAATCCGCCTGTCCAACGGATTTTTTGAGCGTTCGAGTTTATTTATGGCATGAAACCACTCGAAGCATGGGTCTAGCTTATTGATATGTTACCGAAAACCTCATTTGAATAAATTTGGAATAAATTTTATTTTTTTTATTGACAAGTACTCGTACTCAAAAAAGTTCAACTATATTTTTTTATTTATATATTTTTTTTGAGTACGCGTTCTTTGGACCTGGTGTATCTTGTCTTTACCACGAATGATTTTCCTTGGTTAACAATAATTGTTGTTTTTCCAATATCTGCCGGTTCCTTAATGTTATTTCTCCCACATAGGGGAAATAAAGTCACTAAATGGTATACTATATGCATTTGTATCTTAGAACTTCTTCTAACGACCTACGCTTTTTGTTATAATTTTAAAATGGACGATCCGTTAATTCAACTGTCCGAAGATTATAAATGGATCAATTTTTTTGATTTTTATTGGAGACTGGGACTAGATGGACTTTCCATAGGAACGATTTTATTGACGGGATTTATTACTACTTTAGCTACTTTAGCGGCTTTTCCAGTTACTCGGGATTCCCGATTATTCCATTTCCTGATGTTAGCAATGTACAGCGGTCAAATAGGATCATTTTCTTCTCGGGATCTTTTACTTTTTTTCATCATGTGGGAATTAGAATTAATTCCCGTTTATCTCCTTTTATCCATGTGGGGCGGAAAGAAACGTCTGTATTCAGCTACAAAATTTATTTTATACACTGCAGGAAGTTCTATTTTTTTATTAATAGGAGTTTTAGGTATAAGTTTATATGGTTCGAATGAACCAACATTAAATTTAGAACTATTAGCTAATCAATCCTATCCTGTCACACTCGAAATACTATTTTATATTGGATTTCTTATTGCTTTTGCCGTCAAATCACCGATTATACCTTTACATACTTGGTTACCTGATACCCACGGCGAGGCACATTACAGTACCTGTATGCTTCTCGCTGGAATCTTATTAAAAATGGGAGCATATGGGTTAGTTCGAATCAATATGGAATTATTACCTCACGCTCATTCTATGTTTTCTCCTTGGTTGATGGTAGTCGGTACAATCCAAATAATTTATGCAGCTTCAACATCTCCCGGTCAACGTAATTTAAAAAAGAGAATAGCCTATTCTTCTGTATCTCATATGGGTTTTATAATTATAGGTATTGCTTCTATAACGGATCCTGGGCTTAATGGAGCTATTTTACAAATAATCTCTCATGGATTTATCGGCGCTGCACTTTTTTTCTTGGCAGGAACGAGTTATGATAGAATTCGGCTTGTTTATCTTGATGAAATGGGTGGAATGGCTATCTCCATTCCAAAGATATTTACAATGTTCACTATCTTATCGATGGCTTCCCTTGCATTACCGGGCATGAGTGGTTTTGTTGCAGAATTAATCGTTTTTTTTGGAATAATTACCAGCCAAAAATATTTCGTAATTTCAAAACTTTTTATTATTTTTGTAATGGCAATTGGAATGATATTAACTCCTATATATTTATTATCCATGTCACGCCAAATGTTCTATGGATACAAGTTAATTAATGCCAAAAACTTTTCTTTTTTTGATTCCGGACCCCGAGAGTTATTTCTTTCAATCTCTATTCTTCTACCCATAATTGGTATTGGGATTTATCCTGATTTTGTGCTCTCATTAGCAAGTGACAAGGTCGAATCCATTTTATCTAATTATTTTTATGGATAGGTTTCAGGAAATAAAAAAAAAAACATTAAATTGAATTATAATAAGAAGTCTTTGGTTTTTGTATTGTGAGAACCTTTTGAATCATTGTACTACTTGATTCAAAAGGTTCTTGATGATTTACTACTAAAACTCAATTAGATTTCTTAACTTATATGAAGTTATATATAGATGCTATTCGTTTTTTTTTTGATTCCTTTCTTTTTTGGTTAATGCTTTATTTAATTCGATGTAAATGAACCATAACTATGTAAACCTATTCCTAAAAGATTGACGCCAAAATAGCATATCCAAATTAAAAGAAAGCCTATCGAAGCCACAATTGCAGAATTTATACCCCGAACATTCCTATTTGTTTTAATATGTAAATAAATTGCGAATATGGTCCAAGTAATAAATGCCCAGGTTTCTTTTGGATCCCAATTCCAATATGAACCCCATGTTTCATTAGCCCATACAGCTCCTGAAAGAATGCCGACGGTTAAAAAGATAAATCCAAGGCTAATAATACGAAAACTCCAATAATCTAATTGTTCAATCAATTGATACCTATAATAATTTCTAGAAAAACTAAAATTAATGTTTTGTTGTAGTAAAATAGAATTTCTTTCGTTTATGTAGTAAAGTACATCAAAAGAAAATAATTCATTTAATAAAATTTTTTTTTTCATATTCTTTTTCCAAAAAGTAGATCCGACTTTGCGAAATGTAATGACTAGAAGAGCTATTGATAATAATGATCCACATAACAGAGCGCCATAGCCTAATATCATCATACTTACGTGCATCATTAACCACTGGGACTGGAGAGCTGGTACTAATATTGCAGACTGAGGCATTTTGTTTAAAAGACCTGAAGTAGCAAAACCCTGAATAAAAATAGCACTTGGCGCAGTTATTGCGTTTAAGTGATTTTTTTGTTTTTTATTAAAATAGGAAACCATATGAATAATTGAAAAAGCCCATGAAAGAAAAATTAATGATTCATATAAATTGCTTAATGGAAAATGTCCTGAATAAATCCAACGCGTGAATAATAATCCTGTTATACCAAAAAATGTAATTACGATTCCTTTATCTGATGAATCAAAAAATCCTATGATTTCATCTAAATTAACTAATAAAGTTAAAAAATAAATTGTTAGTACAATTGAAACGACCGAAAAAGATATATGAGTTAATATATGCTCTAAAATTGAAAAAATCATAAAAAATTTGTTAAAAATTAATAAATTAATACTGGGTTTTACCCGATTTTATAAAAAAAGTCGGGTATTAATTTGATTCTAAAACTTATAATATCTCTTTTATAAGATCTTATGCCGCTACTCGGACTCGAACCGAGATGCTATAGCACTGCTTCCTAAGAGCAGCGTGTCTACCAATTTCACCATAGCGGCAACTTGTTCAAAACAATACTAACAATTTTTGACTCAATCGTCGAGATTCAAATTGAAATAAAGGATTGAAATAACGAAACCAATTCAATGGAATTTACAATTGATTTTCTTAAAAAAAGTGCTTTTTCTAAAAATGAAAACTTCTCCAAAATGCTTAGAAATTTGAAATAAAATAAGATTTGCCTAAGTTGCTCAAGAGAAATGAAAAAAAAAATAATAATAATTATCAAAATATATACTTTCATGCATCTTTTTATATTGTACAAACATAAGATTTTTTGATCATTTAAAAATAATATCATATATTATTATTTATTATTATTATCTAATATTATTATCTAATATTCACTTGTTGTGGATAGATGCTTTTATAATTTTGATTCCTAAAGAATAAAAGAATTAAGAGAAATAATAATTCCTAAAGATATAAAGTGCAAAATTTTGCACTTAAATTAATGAATCTATTGATTTCGCTTAAAGATCTTGTATTTCCTCTTAACGAAGAAATACAAGATCTTTGTTTATTATTGCATCAAGGTGGTGATGGGGAAAATTAGAATCCCCCTTTTGGAAATAAAAAAATAAATAGGAACCAAAAGAGGAAAAAAAGAGGAAAAAAAAGATAATATATAGATAAAAAAGAAAGGTTCCTATTTATTTTTTTATATGTATTCTAAAAAATTGGTTTTTAAGTTAGGCTAATTCTAATTATTCTAATGTTTTTTATTTATTTTGTTGTACAAAAAAACTTTTTGAATTACCTGTAGAAAGCGATTTCCCTAAGGAAAAGGCTTTCAACGATGTCCAATATCCCTTCCTTTTCCAAATTTTTTTACGAATACGCTTTTTCGAGATAGAAGTACGTTTTTTTGGAACTGCCATTCAAAAATGAAAAAAAAAGTTTTTCAGTGGTATAATTGGATGTCAAAGACATTTCTATTCTTTCGTACTCCATATCGAGTGGTTTTTTCTTTCAAATTTTATTATATCTTATTTTTAAAACAAAAAAGACATTCAAAAGGTTAAAACCCAACTGTTTTTTACTTTTTTTTTTTTTTTAACGTTTGAAATTCGTATGAGAGTGCTCATTTAATTAATCTATACTTATAGAGTATATTATCACAAAAATTATGAAATTTCTTCACTTCATATGTAAAAAAAAATCTCTATTATAATAATATTTCTTGAAAAAAAAAAAAAAAGCTCACTTAGTGTACTGTAAGACAATCACTAAATTCCACAATTCAAATTCATTCCTTAAAAATTCTAAATAATCAAACTAAAATAACTTTTTTAGGTAAAGTTTTTTTATTCTATAATTAATATTAAATCTTTTTTTGTCGTGTAAATCTTTGTTCTATTCTTAATATATGTATATAAATTATTGTAATACGGAATTATAATTCACTTTTTATGTATCTGCATAAAATCACAATTTTGTTTAGTAGTAATAAAAAAAAAAAGACAAATAGTTTTTTTTACAGTAACTTAGTAATATTATTTAATCACTTCTAATTTTTAGATTTGAATATATATTTCTTTTCAAAGGATTATACTAATTCAAAAAATTTCTATTTAGGTTTGAAATCACGTGCTTTTGTATTGTCCCCTTTGAAAAAAATATATATATACAAACCAGTGAATAAGAAATAATAAATTTAAGAATAAAATAAAAAGGGTTTTTTATTTTATGGAACATACATATCAATATTCATGGATCATCCCTTTCATTCCACTTCCAGTACCTATTTTACTAGGAGTTGGACTTCTACTTTTTCCGACAGCAACAAAAAACCTTCGACGTATGTGGACTTTTCTGAGTATTTTTTTGTTAAGTATAGTTATGATCTTTTCGCTCTATCTATCTATTCAACAAATTTTTCTAAGTTGCATTCATCAAAATGTATGGTCTTGGACCATAAATAATGAATTTTCTTTTGAGTTCGGTTTCTTTATTGATCCACTTACTTCTATTATGTTAATATTAATTACAACTGTTGGAATTTTGGTTCTGATTTATAGTGATAATTATATGTCTCATGATCAAGGATATCTGAGGTTTTTTGCTTATATGGGTTTTTTTAATACTTCAATGTTAGGATTAGTTACTAGTTCTAATTTGATACAAGTTTATTTTTTTTGGGAATTAGTTGGAATGTGTTCGTATTTATTAATAGGTTTTTGGTTCACACGACCTATTGCAGCGAATGCTTGTCAAAAAGCTTTTGTAACTAATCGTGTAGGGGATTTTGGTTTATTATTAGGGATTTTAGGTCTTTATTGGATAACTGGTAGTTTCGAATTTCAGGATTTGTTCGAAATATTCAATAATTTAATTTTAAATAATAGAGTAAATCTCTTATTCCTTACTTTGTGTGCATTTCTATTATTTGTGGGTCCTATTGCTAAATCTGCACAATTTCCTCTTCATGTATGGTTGCCTGATGCCATGGAGGGCCCTACTCCTATTTCGGCTCTTATACATGCTGCTACTATGGTAGCGGCGGGAATTTTTCTTGTAGCTCGTCTTCTTCCTCTTTTTATAGTTATCCCTTCTATAATGTATATAATATCTTTGATAGGTATAATAACAGTACTCTTAGGAGCCACTTTAGCTCTTGCTCAAAAAGATATTAAGAGAGGTTTAGCCTATTCTACAATGTCTCAACTGGGTTATATGATGTTAGCTCTAGGTATGGGGTCTTATCGAGCCGCTTTATTTCATTTGATTACTCATGCTTATTCGAAAGCTTTGTTGTTTTTAGGATCTGGATCCATTATTCATTCAATGGAAGCTATAGTTGGCTACTCTCCCGATAAAAGTCAGAATATGATTCTTATGGGTGGTTTGACAAAACATGTGCCGATTACAAAAACTGCCTTTTTAGTAGGAACACTTTCTCTTTGTGGTATTCCCCCTCTTGCTTGTTTTTGGTCTAAAGATGAAATTCTTAATGATAGTTTGTTATTTTCACCAATTTTTGCAATAATAGCTTTTTCAACAGCGGGATTAACCGCATTTTATATGTTTCGGATTTATTTACTTACTTTTGAGGGACATTTAAACACTTATTTTATAAATTACAGTGGAAAAAAAAGTAGCTCCTTCTATTCAATCTCTTTATGGGGTAAAGAAGAAGAAAAAAAACTTAATAGAAATTTTGGGTTAGTACCATTATTAACAATGAATAATACGAAAAGAGCTTCTTTTTTTGACAATAAAACATATAAAATTAGTAATAATGTAAGAAATCAAACTTTTATTACTGTTGAAAATTTTGGACTTAATACAAGAACTTTCTATTATCCCCATGAATCAGACAATACTATTCTATTTCCTATGCTTGTATTGCTTTTATTTACTTTGTTTATCGGAACCATAGGAATTCCTTTCAATCAAAAAGGAATAGAGTTTGATATATTATCAAAATTATTAACGCCGTCGATAAACCTTTTGCATAAAAATTCCCAAGATTTTGTAGATTGGTATGAATTTTTGAAAAATGCAATTTTTTCCGTGAGTATATCTTTATTTGGAATATTTATAGCATACTGTTTATATAAGCCTTTTTATTCATCTTTATTAAATTTAACCTTACTTAATTCATTTCAAAAATTGAGTTCTAAAAGAATTAGGTGGGAAAAACTAATAAATTTTGTATATAATTGGTCATATAACCGTGGTTACATAGATGTGTTTTTTAAAAAATATT